CTTTTTTCACTTTTTGGCGGATCACCCCACTTTCTTACAGGTAGTGGAAGAAGTCTGGATGGAAGATGTGTTTTGAACGCCTATGTTTCAATGTTGTACCAGGGGCTGAAAGACTTGAAATAATTTCTCAGACCTTTCTGGCAGAGTGCAACAAGCTAAATTGAAGTTGGAGAATATTCCGAAGTCAGTACAGCGTCATCCCTCTGATTCCAATCTATGGAAGGATGTTGCAATGTAACGGAATTCTTCTTCAGAGCTCTGAGAAGTCACCACGGGAGGAATAGGATAGTGTCTGTCAGTAGAGATGATGGCACAAGGATTAATGAACCGAGAGAGGTGAGCGGAGCGAGTGAAGTATACGTAACGAGCAGGGGACGACGACGAAGACTTTTTTGGAAGAGGGAAGGCAATCGAGAATGGAGCGGTTCTGCCACATTGCTGCTCTGCTCGAGGAAGGAATAAACCGGCGAAGGGAAGGGCACCATAGGATACGAAAGGAGTCACTAAGGGGCGAGCGTTTAGTCTAGTTGTCAAATCCTGTACTTGAATGTTGTCACATCAAAGTCAGTGCAAAAGAGATTCAACGCCCTGGTTCTCACTCAACAGTAGACCAATCCGCAAAGAATGCGGATGGGCTAGCATCGGACTGCGAACGCGCGAGAGCGAAAGACGGACTGAGACGACGGGCTGTACGCGAGACAGAGAGAGAGAAAGACCACAATTTCCGGCGATGAAACAATTCTGGCCGGGTTCGATCTTTAATATCATGTGAAAAAAAAAAAAACAGAGTTCAGTGGGAGAGGATTTCTTCCTACCCTACCCACAGGATGTCAAACAACAAGTGTACTCTATTGACTGTACGACAAGTATACAATGGAACAATATAAAGAATCACCCTACACAAAAAATCTCAACATTGTAGGCCTTGTGAATCCCCTATAGAACAGAGGCATAGACTCACTTCAGAGGACGGCGAGGAAGATGTGTCTCAGTTCAGAAGCATGGTTGGGAGTGTATATAACCATCACACGACCCGACATTGCCTATGTTGTTGGAGTCGTGAGTCAATTCATGCAGAAGCCGACGAATGAGACATCTAGATTAGATGCTGCATACAGAATCCTCAGATATCTGAAGAGTTCAAGCAAGGTCTTCTTTTCCAGATGACAGGAGATTCCGATGTGGGTAGGAGATGCGCAGGACAGGAAATCCATTGTATTGTCATTGGAGTCTATATCGTGGAAAAGCAAGAAGCAAGAGCTTGAAAGTCTTTGATCAAGGAAGGGCGAAATCAAGTGCTTTCGCTAAGGTTAGGGCGATTCCCAGCTGTAGTAGTTGTTCTCTTCCCTTAGCTCTGTCCGCCCGCGTGGCGGCGCGTCTTTGTTCTGCTTGTTACTGGCTCTCTTATCCTGCTTTGGAGCTTCTCTAGAGACAGTCTTTATAAGTGGTCGGCGGGAAGGATGCTCATTGCCACCTGTATTAGGGCAGGTCATCATGTCCAAATGGACTATAGGCCTGGCTCTCCTTCGGGGATGACCTGAGAATAAATAGCAGTGAAATGTGGAACATTATAATTATGTAAAAAATAATTAAGACACCTTAAATAAGAATACCTAGTCTGTTACTCAAAATATTGATATTAATTAATACAAACCAGAGATATTCATTGAGATTCTCATAGTTGCACCGAGCTGGGTGAGGCGCTTTTCCATTTTTGCTCTTCGCAGCTTCCAAATGCTCTTCATGGAGTCGAAAAGGCGGATAGAGACCTTTGGTTTCATCCTTTATTCGATCAGAGAGTCAAAGACTTTCTTACGCATCTCAACCTTGGTCATGACTATTGGAATAACTTCTTCCAAGAGTTTATTGCCGATGCCTGGAGGCATGTTCAGGCGTGCCTGATGGACCTTACCTTTTATGTCCGTCGGTGGAGACCTTGGATGCTTCGTCAGTGGAAGACTTTATCCCTGGAAAAAGAACTCATTACGCAAAATATCAAAAGATGTTATCCTTAGTCACTTCAAAAAAAAAGGATTCCGTCTGCTAGAATTTTGACTCTTCTTTCTGATTATATGGATACGCCTATCCTGCATAGTGAGGTTCTAAACTATAGCTCGCAGATTGGTATTCCGCCGCTGTCTCGTCTTAGTCCAGTATTAATGAATTTCGTTTTCACTAAGTTCTATTATGAATGACTCCAATTTGTTTTAGATCAACCGCGTGCAAGGTATTGTGAGCAAATCTTACTTCCTGAATAAAATTTCCCTTATGTTTCTGATGCTTTCAAATCCGTGGGTTTAGCAAATTTGAAGTATTCAACTTTCACATTAACCTAACGAACTGGGCCGCTTAAACTTAACCAAAGTTGTTTTATGTCTTTAAATAAAGAGGGTGATGTAATCTTTTCTGAAGTCGGGTTTTCCCCGTAACCATACTTTGAATCTCATCTGTATTCCAATCGTCTGCCCCCAGCTTGAAGAAAAGTGTCAGTTCCTTCTTGAAGAACCTAATGGATAATCAAACCGATTTCTCGATTCAATAGAAGCTAAAAGAGGTGAGGTGAATAGGGTCCCATCCCAAATAACGAGAGATATGTAAAAGCAGCTTCAGTTGATGAATGGTTATACTACAGTGGTCCTTATTAGCTAATAGTTATTACTTCTTACTTGGTATAGCTTGCTATATGGGAACTTTCTTTTTATCTGGGAATGTGCACTTGAATTGCTGTTACATATTCTGCTCCTGTTGCAGCTGCCATTGCTGTTTTCTTGATCTATCCTATAGGTCAAGGAAGCTTTTTTGACGTAGGAATCTATGTTACTTTCAACTTCATGATTGTATTCCAAGCTGAGCACATGCTGGGTGTATTCGGCTGCTCCCTATTCAGTGCTATGACTGGTAACCTCTGGTTTGATCAGGGAAACTATAGAAAAAGAATCCACTAATGAAGGTAACAGATTCGCTCAAGAGGAAGAACCCTATAATATCGTAGCAGCTCATGGTTATTATAGCCGATTAATGTTCCAATATGCTAGTTTCAACAATTCTTGTTCTTTACACTTCTTCTTTGCAGCTTGACCTGCTGTGGGTATCTGGTTAACCCCTTTAGGCAATCAGCACAATGGCTTTCAACTTAAAATTTATTTTTTTCAATCTATCTGTAGTAAAAATCATATAATCAATACTTGGGCTGATATTATTATCCGCAGTAACCTTGATATGCATGAACGTAATTCTCATAATTTCCCTCTAGACCTAGCTGCTGTTGAAGTTTCATCTATTTAATGATAAGACATTCTTTTTCCTAGAGTTTTTATTTGCATATTTAGGTATGTCTTTCAGTTTCATTCTCTCTTCCTTTTTGATTCCGCTTTTGAGTTGCAGACCTAGGGTAATCCTCTGGATTAGAAGTAAGGTCTAATCAAGCCAACCAGTTTACTTAGATGTAGTGTATTTCCTTTTTTTTTGTTGTAGATATTATCTGCAATCTACCTTAATATTACCTTTCTATGAGAGCTCTTCCCGAAGAAAGAGCTGCGGGATCTCTTGCTGCAACTAATTCATCTAAGGGCTCTCTCAGCTAGTGTTATTATCCCTCGGCTTCTTACCCTTCTTTTTCTTAGCAATGAACCATAATCCTCACGAATATCACTACCCATTGTCATAATTGTCTTACCATATATCAATGGTATAAAGAGTCGTTTTATGAGCTTTCTTGTTAACCGAGATTGTATGATACCATACTTATTAGTACCAAATTGTGAATACAAGAACTCTAGAAGTTCGTCTTTCAAACACATATACAAATCTTGGATTTTCATCCAAGTGCCAGCTTCTACCGGAGACGGAATAAGATTCGTTTGCATAGCCAGTTCAGTATTAAGCAAAAGGGAACTCATGATTTGATAAGCACTCGCAGATGCATCTAGAGTCACTGGAACTTTATTCAAACCACGAATTCTTTCTCTCTCAGTTATTCTATCATATAAGATATACTTAGCTGGGAACTCAAATGGATCACTAGCTTCCACAGCAAAGTGAATTAATCTCTCATCCGATCTCCCCGCTTCGTGAAAATGATCCAAATACCATTTATAAGAATCATTCAACCTTGGACAATTAACATTCGATCTTATCCAAGGCCTGAGAGTTTCCTTTCCTCTGTGAGATTGGCATTCGATCGGCTGTGAGGGTATTCATATTTGTTCTGTGTTGAGTTAGTCAGAGAGAGGTTATAAACTCCCGTCTTCCTCATCGTATATAAGAGAAAGGCTGCTTTTAGGAGAACCCTCGATCAAACTCGAAATAGCACGAAATAGCATAAGAGTCTTACCAATGCATGTGATTCAATTGACATAGCGATTGTTAGATACTTATATGCGGAGGGAAATACTAAATTGGCTTCGAGCCGCCCTTCTCTTTTATCAGTACAGATTCCTAGGGTGACCCTAAGTTGTACTAATATGAGAGAGAATCCCGTACTATAATATGAGAGAGAATCCCTTTGAACGAGGAACCATGTGTCACGGAGAAGAAGAAGGCTGCGGCTGCAACCCCTGCCTATACCAATCAAGCCATGGCAACAACTGACGCCTCCCCCTACATGCTGCCCCTTGTGTTTACTACTCTTTCGGTCGGTAACTACTCTTTCGGTCGGTATCGGGTTGGGCTTCCGACTGCCCTCGGTTACTTCCCTTCCGCTTTACACCCAGAAATCGTAAACCCCACTCTCTCGCTCTCTCTCTCACTCACTTACTGTTATCAGCGAATTCTATCAATGGACCAATCAAGGCATGGCAACAACTGGGTTAGCCTTTCTCCTGACAACTGGTTAGCTAGCCGTCCTCCTAACAACAGGTTTCCCGTTCCCCCATTCACTATCTCAGGTGCTTATGGTGTTGCCGCGTCAACAGCGGCTCGATAAACAGTCTTTCGATTACTAATATGTAAAAGTTAGGAATTGCCTTAAGGCGGTTTTGCTGAGGCCTCGAATCCTGCTTTTGTTGCGACGATTCTGCTTCTGAAGCTTCCTCTTTGCCCAAGGGCTACAAACAACGATGACCACTCTGGATGTGTGGTTAATCAAGTAAGTTTAGTCTAACTCCTTCTTTGTGGTATTGGCGAAGAATCATGGGCCTCTCTCCCGGGCTTCACTATTCCATATTTAGCTCTTGGCCTCCTTAGGCTGGGCGAGCGAACTCTCAGTCCCTCTCCGACGCAAAGAAAAAGAATAATGTGTAACCGGATCCTTTCCCCGAACCCATACGTCTTTCTGTAGGTCTTACCGCTCTATTATCGATATCGTCACTCTAAGGAAAAGGGGGTTGCTAACTTTCCTCGGTAGGGAGAGGGGGAATTGTTTGATTCCGATGTCTTGAAAGCGTTGAAGGAGGTTCAGTCTTCGGGGTCTTTTTCGGCGGTTGACTAATCTATTAGAGATATCTAAACTGAATATCCAACACATGCCATTGATTAAGTCAAGTATCTATCTATCTAATCCTATCGATTGAATCCAATGATTCGCTCCGTACCCTATATGTATGTAACCCCTTAGGAATTTCGATTCCGTACATAAACGAGTCCTCTGAATGAAATCCTTCCTCCCCTACATGTAAAACAACAGAATTGCGATTTCGCCCATAAACTAGTCCTCAGAACCGAATAAATCCTGCCACACCTATAGGCAAAAGTTAGCCTTTTTGGACCCCATAGATGGAGTGCCACCAAGCCGCATCTTTGGTCCAAAAACACGGGGGAAAACGGATTGAGTGTCAAAACGTAAAGTCTAATACGAGTGACAAAGGCGTTTCCGTTGTTTAGCATGTAGGGAAAACAAAGACCATTTCTCGAATTCTCTTCTCAGGAGTAAGAAAGTCTATTGAAATCCCATTCTGCTGTTGACGAACCAACCGAAAGATCCATTAATAGCAGATAAGTGGCAAGTCTCGGATGCTGAAGTTGCTGCATGTAATGCTGAACGTGATCAATTCAGATGAATAAAACAATGAAAAAGAAGCCTTGTCGGATAGACATTGGATAAGTCTGTTACACGCACCGCCAAATCGCCTTCGTAGGCCACAGACCAATCACATCGCGGGGCTATAGTAGTGGAGATGGAATCGATTGTTAAGGGAGAGGTTTCAAGACCGACTCTTTCACCGGATACGGATAAGTCACTCATTTACGAAGCTCTTTAGCGGTCAACTTTATCATAGGGTTAAACCGAGGTTCCTTCTTTACTATTACTATTTGGAGAGAAAATGTTTAGCTTAGGGCTATATACCCTGATTAGTAACAGAATCTCGGAGTCAAGCGAATCTCCTTACTAATGTGATTATTCCAACTATGGTCGCCCTTTGTATTACTAGTAGCGTTGACAGTTATCTTCGGTCAAAGGCTTTCTACTCGAGCTCCACCATAGTAAAGTAGGCATACGAACCACTTTTGCTTTGCCTTAGACTCTATTGGAACAGGGGCGGAATGGAGAAAGGAAAGGAGCCAAGGGCATTGGAGATTGAGTTAGCTCAAGACGAGAATCCCTGCCGAAAGGCGACGAAGTCAAGAGATGATGACGTTGTGAAGAAGTTGAGGCTCGGCCGTTCCCCTTGGTGAATGTACATTCCATTCCCTCGCCCTTTCTGGATGTTCTCCGGTCGGCGACTCCTTGCCTGCTAAGTAATAGGAGTGAAGTGGGCCTTTTCGAGGCATCTTGCTAAAGCTCTTTCTTTCATAGGGTTTTTTATTTTCATATGGAAGGCCCTTTGCGGGCTAGTCTTCGCCTTAGGTCCCTTTGTTCATGTGAGAACTTCACCTTCGCTCCCTTTGGGGGAGGTGGCTATTAGATAGGGACTCCGAAACTCCTGGCAATGCAGCTAAGTGTGAGGTTCCGAATGAAGGGAAAGCCATTTCCTAGGTTTTAAATGAAAGACTGATACTCTCGGCTGGGCAACCTTGAAGACACCGCTCGTCGCCGCCTTAGTTGGCTCCTGTTGATGGGTCTCTTACAAAGTATAAGCCCATCGTAGATGCATTAAACCTAAGTTCCAGGTTCTGAAAGAAATAGCTCGACCCATGGGTAAATATAGCTCGACCTCGAAAGCAGAAGTCTTCGCCCCAGTCTTTCTTATGTGTCAGCATTTTGTGAAGAGGAGGGTTCTTCTCCAACTGGAAACTTACAGTCGCCTTCCTCATCATTGTTCACTAGCATCAAAGTGTGAGCATCAAACCGAGCACCATGACAGACAGCGAACATTCTTTATGACACCATCTTCAGCATAAGGATCAAATCTGAGGGAGTTAAATTTAGCAGTGGTAATCCAAGTAGGCCGACTCTCAAGAGGCACCTTGAAATCGATCGACTAAACCCTTCACTAAAAAAAGGAAAAATGCGTCCATTCGAACCTTGCCTTGTGTCTATATCGATGGAATGCCTCCTTAAGTGATCACTCTTATGCCGCCCCTGAGCTTGACCGAGGAAAGATAATAGTTTTCAGTGTGTTAAGCAATGCGGCATTTTCATTTCACTTCTTGGCTTGGCCACTCTATTTATTAAGGGCTTGGCTGATCGAGAAAGCGTTCAATCTCCTCCTCGCTTACCTTTCTTGGTCACAGCTAAGAGTTCTTTACTTTATGTTGATGTCATACCCGAGGTTAGAGAATCCTATTTGTGGCATCTTTCCTTGTTAGAGAAGGACTTCTTTCAGAAAATGTTAATAATAGGGCAACTCCATTCAATAGGGAGTGAGGCATGGAATTGTATGCTTCCTCCCTTTCAGTGCAGGAAGGACTGCTTGGTGAAATGACGTACTTATGATTCCCTCACTGTCAAGCAAGGGAGTGCTGATAGGGTATCAAAACCTCTCTTTATAAAGATATCCTACATTGAACCAAAGGAGTGATCCCCATTCCGAATGAGATGTCGTATACGCAAATGCTCTTTCCGTTGCAGGCATAAGGGCTGCAAACATGGCTACTTGAGCTCTTTTCGGAAGAGAAGAAAGTTCCGTCACTTATGGGATTAAGGTAGTTCCCCCGAGGGAAAGACAGTCAATAGGACTTCTCTCTACTCTAGAACCCCCCCTAGGCCTAGGAGCAATAGACTGAAGAGGTACGGCATCTGTTACAAAGTCAGTAACAAAGGCGAAGCAACTCGACCATTAGGGAGAAGAGCGAAGCGGGAGGCAGCACGACAGTCTAACTCCTTGAATATGGCATTCAGTAAGGGGAAGAGCGAAAGGATATACCATCTCCATCTGACAAACCAGATGATCCCCGTGACTATATAGTGAGGAGCCCGACACCAACAGCAAACGATACAAGAAGCGTGAGGCTCTCGGTAAAGAAAACGGTTCACCAAGACCTGATTCAGCTGAGGAGGTGGAATAGGTCTGTATCTCTACATCCAGAACGTAAGATCAAGATTGGTTCCAAGTTGGATCCCGTTATGCGTGAAGCATTAATCCAATTTATGAAAAAGAAGCAAGAGGTCTTCGCTTGGTCCTATGCCGACATGCCGGTCACCTGAGCTGAACATAAGCTAAGTATTTCACCGACACACAGTCCTGTACATCAGAAACGACGAGCATATGATAACGAGAAGTAAAAGCAATGCAGGCAGAGGTCGACTGATGGATATTGATTTTATACGAGAAGTTGACTATCCTATTTGGCTATCTAACGTTGTCATGGTAAAGAAGGCTAACGGCAAATGGCGTATGTCGATTACACTGATCTTAACAAGGCATGCCCTAAAGTCAAAATAGTTACCCACTACCTCATATCGATCAGGGACTCTACTGCTGGCCCCAAGCTACTTAGCTTCATGGGTGCTTACTCTGGGTAGAATCAACCCAAGATGCATATCGATGATCAGGAGCATACCTCCTTTACCACCGATAAAGGGATTTGTCCCCGTCGGCGCCCCTCTCCTTTATAGTCGAGTTGCCCCTTGTAACAGTGGCCTCGTTTTGCTTTCTTTCTTCATCTTCCTTCTTTTGAATTGCGATCTACCTCGCTTTCTATATTTGCATATATAATAAAAAGAGTCAACTCCGCGCAGCGCCCTGCTTGTTGTAAGGGCAGTGTTTTGATTAAAACATGACGTCAGGCGGTCCCTCCGGGCGGGAACGGGCCTAGTTGGGGGTTCGACTCCCCACCCCCCCCTCTTTATTTTTTCCGGTATGCCGCTCCGCGAGCAAGGAGCGAGAAGATAGGGCAGCATCTCATGATGGCACCTTTTAGTTTTCGGGTTTTGATAGCCCTTTTCGGTAGTTCCGTAGCAGGTTTTTTCGGACGTTTTCTAGGATCAGAAGGAACCGCTATCCATATCACATCAAAATTATTTTTTTTATTTGGCATAATTCTTTTTGGCTTCATCTTTCTCTTTCGTTTTTATTCTTGTCGTTTGAAAGCCAAATACGGCTTTCGACTTGTACTTGTTCTCTATCTATTTTTGTTAGTTGGAATTTCTTTGTTAGTCTCTTTGATCCGGATCTACATCTTTTCTCACGTATGTATCGATTTAAGCTCATTATTCCCCCTTGTATCGGCTGTCGTGGGAGGGCAAGCACTTCCTCTTCCGGGCCCTTCCGACCCATCAAACTCGTCCTCGTGGAGCGGCTCCTGGATTGAGAAATGGTTCTATCCTGAGGGGGCCCCGAACGGGGAAGGGCAAGAAGCTACTTCTCAACCAACCGTAAGGGGGGGGGAGCAAGCGGGGCCCTCTCACAGGGCGCACCAAACCTCCGACGAGCTGCTCCGAAAAATCGAAGAGCTCCGCCAAAAGCGGATGTCGCTAGAGGCGGAGGTTCTAGAGGGACTTTCCCAAATCGATTCTAGGGACATGGATCCGGTCTATTCCGCCGCCTGCGAAGAGGAAAGGCGTAACATGTTGCTCCACCTGAAGAAAATGGAGCAACAGGCCAGGGCGGCCGAAGATCTAAATGATCAAATAAAAGCTTCGGTCCGAGATTACCACGAAGCGGAAGCAGCGGAGTGTTCT